AACGGACTAGAATCCGCAGTAGCCTCTAAGATCCGATAGTAATAGTATGGTCGAACGATTCAAAAATGAATCGTTCGACCATACTATCCATTTTGATTATTGTAATCTAGAAAGATTCAAACTGAATCGAGATCAATCTCCAATATGTATATGGATCTTCATAAATGTTAATATCAATTAAATATATGGAATGTACATAGTATCTCAATTCTATTTCTTTGCTTCATCTATTTGTTTCCTTTATCTATTTTATTTTTGTTGATTCCAATCAATCTGAAATAATCGCGAGGAAACTCTTATTATTTTCTAATTTATAGAAAATTAGAAAGTAATCTTTTTTTTAGCATTTCAAAGAAGTAATGGATTGCACGGTTTACAGATAATCCAAGGAGTTCTATGGTAACTTCTTCGGATTTCGAAATTCGAAAAGGGTTATCCATCCTATCGATTTTGAATCCTTCAGCCATGATAGCAAACGCGTCAATAAAGCACAGCAGAAATAAAAGCCAATACAATTTCGGAATGAAGATATTTTTATTAATTCAATGATATTTTTATTAATTCAATTTTGAATTCGAAATTGAATTAAATTAATGAATTCAATATATTAAATAATTAATAAAGATTAGTTATGCTTTGCAAAACGATCTATAAAAAATCTATAAAAAAGTGATACAATTTGATTCCCCAACTCAATTCGTAGTATCTCTAGAGTCCACTCCTTCCCCATATTACGAGTGAAAGGGAAAATGTAAAGACTACCATTAACGCAGCCCAAGCGAGACTTACTATATCCATGTGAATTATGTCCCCTATCTCTCTGAATATGAAGGAATTATTCCATTAGTGTTTATTAATAATAGTGGAATCACTGGTGCAGAGTCAAAAGGGTATTCTGACCCAACACCCTTGATGAAAGACTCCAATAAATATGAAAAATGAAACTGCAGTTACGCTTTTCTTTTGAAGTATCAAAGGGAATGCTACTAATATATATATGTAGGAATACTGATACCTATTCTTTATTTTTCTTGTCCTTCATTATCATTAATTATCATTAAGTAAAAGAAAAAAGCCAATTATCCATCCAATCTAATTCAAGACCCGGCCAGTAGACACGACATTAGTAATGGAAAAAAATCGGTAACTCTTTATTTGATATGCTAGCCCTTCCACTACTATAATCTTTCCTTGAATCCTAAATACAACGAGTTACGGCACTTTAATTTAAAGAAGGGAACCCCCAGCTGTTTCCAATCAAGAAAGTCTCAAGACTACGCGTGTTTTGCTGGGAAAAATTCGGCGAGTTATAACAGCAAAGGAGAATAAAGAATAAGGGATTTCGAGTCTTGTCTTTTGTTAATCAGGCGACACCCAGATTTGAACTGGGGAAAAAGGATTTGCAGTCCCCCACCTTACCGCTCGGCCATGCCGCCAAAACGATACCAAATAGATGAAAATATTCCCCTTTATTTGTTATTTGTTTTTTTGGGGGGGGCCGGCTCTTTCCCTTCAATTAATTTTATAGTATTTTTATAGTATCTCAAAACACCCAATATCTAAATACCTCTCTTTTCTATTAAAAGACCAAATGGGAATTTTTTTTTCAGTTACAAAAGCCAAAATTCAGAACAAATTGGAACCATTAACTATATGACTGTAAATTCATGACCCACTCTTGGATTTACATCTCAAATTGTCTTTCCCTAATGATAAATGATATAAGAAAATCAAAATTGATATATAACTAATCAGTCTTGATTTTTTTAGTGAAAAAAAAAACCTTCTCAACTCGATTTCAATTATAATGTCAATTATTAGTATATGTAAACCCCAAACATAAGTTGTGTTCCACAGTTAGCTTATGGGGTATATTATTTGTGTATGATGCCTGTTTATAGGGAACTGGCGGACACTTGTCGTACTGCAATTTAGATTGATTAGATTGAAGAGAAAATAGAAATTTTGATAGAGTACGACATGTGCTGTCCCGAGTAGAAGTATGCAATAAAGGAGAACGATGTATGGATAGATAGCTATAGCAGCGCGGGTTTAATAAATACAAGCCTTCTTATGCACTTCAATCGTATTCTAAAAATAAAAATTCTACGAAAAAAAGAAAAAGGAGTTCTCTGCAAATCTTTTTTGGAACAATGGAATTCACGAAAGAGTTAAGTACTCAAAAAATTAACTTTCTATTGTTATATTGTTTCTGATTATTATGTCTTTATCTCCGTGAATGGATCAAATCCCGAATCCATTTATTTTTCTGATATCCAATCGGATTGGAATATGGAATATCATAATAATGGTATAAAGTGAATTTTCTATTCTAGACAAAATAAAAAAACTTCATAATTCTAAGTGGAATTTATCAATTCCTTTCCGTTTGGATCTGTCTCTTAGAAATTCCAATTTAACTAAGTCTAAAATCATCTTTTTTCCTCCGTTCATACGTATTTCATACATTCCATATATATGGAGTTGGGTAAAATTTCAT